TTTTTTTTATTATATTTAATGTTAAGATTAAAAAAAATGGATCACTATTTTAGTAGATTATCAATATAAAATTATAGTTTTTTTTATTTTATTAATATATAAATTATTATTTTATAATATTAAATCTATTTAAATAATATCTTAAATTTGTAATTAAAATAATAATTTTTAATATTAACAATAATTTAATTATTAACAATATATTATTTTATTTATATTAAAAATTAGGAAATTGAATTTATATAAGTTATTATATATTTAACATTTTATTTATAATCTAATTTGGCCTATTGGAAAAAGAAAGAAAATAAATATAATTAATATAAATTTTTATATAATATATAGTGTCATATATACTATAATAATTAAATAAATATATAATAATTTATTATAATAATAGATTCATTATTTATAAATATTATAGAATAAATAATTTATATTATATTATAAATATTTTATATATAAGGTTATAATTTTTAAGTTTTAAATTTAATCTTTATAGTTTTTGATTTTTTAATCTAAATAATTTAATTTAGTAATATTTAAATTATATTACTGCTTAATAGTTAAAAAATTTTTAATTTTATTAATAACTTTATTAAAAATAAATTATTTAAATTAAAATATTTTATTACTATTAATAAGCACCCTTTTTTATATTTTAACTATAAATTAATATATTAATTATTAAATATTTTTATTAAAAAAAAAAAAAAAAAATAACTTTATTAAGGGATAATTTTATTTATATTTCTTTTAAAAAAAAAATTTTTAATAATTAATATTTATCTCATTTTTAATTTAAGGGAATTAAAAATAAGGTTTAAAATTTATTAATAGTTTTCACTATATTTTTACTTTTAAAATTATAATTATTTAAATTTTAAAATAAATTTTTCATTTAATTTGTTTTTCTTGTTCATTCTATTTAATATTAAGGGATATTATTAGTTAAGAAATTTCAATATAATATATTATTTTTAAAATAATGTCTACTTTATTATGGGAGGAATTGTGCTATTTAAGGTTATTTTAAAATTTAAAATCAATAATAAGTTTTATGATAATTAAATTATTTATTTTATTAATTAATATAAACTAATTTAAGTTATTTAATAAAATTTATTTTTAATAAATTATTTTATTTTCTATTCATGAAATTAAAATTGATTGAATGTTTTATTCTTGCTAACTAATTTACTTTAAAATTATTTTACATGTAAAGTTTTTTGTGAATTAAATATTTTCTAAAAGAAAATTTTTTTCTATTTATTCGCAGTAATCAATATTATAAATTAAAGGAAACTTTGAAATAGTAATTTTTATTAGTATTGGTAAAATTTGTGCCAGCTACCGCGGTTATACAAATAATACAAGTGAATTTTATTAGTATTAGTTAAATGTTTTATCTTATGATTTAAAAAATAAACAAAAATTTTTTAGGTGAAATTTTAAAATTTTTATTATTTTTAAAACAAAAATTATTTAAGCTATGAAATTTTAAAATTAAACTAGGATTAGATACCCTATTATTTAAAAAGTAAAAATTAAAATGCTAGAGTAGTATTAGATATAATCTTCAAACTTAAAGAATTTGGCGGTGTTTTAGTCTATTCAGAGGAACCTGTTCTATAATCGATAATCCACGAATATCTTGCTTAAATTTGTAATCAATTTGTATATCGCCGTCATCAGAATATCTTAGGAGAGAAAATAATTTTCTTAAATTTTTAATAAAAACGATGTCAGGTCAAGGTGCAGTTTATATTTAAGTAGAAATGGGTTACAATAAAAATTAATTAAACGGATAGTTTTTTTAAAATAAAATTTGAAGGAGGATTTGATAGTAAATTAATAAATAAAAATTAATTGATTAAAGCTCTAAAACATGCACACATCGCCCGTCGCTCTCATTATTATTTAATTTAAAATGAGATAAGTCGTAACATAGTAGATGTACCGGAAGGTGTATCTAGAATGACAATTTAAAGCTTAATGAGTAAAGCATTTCGTTTACATCGAAAATAAATACGTGCAAATCGTTTTAGATTGAATTTAAAATTTATTTATTAATATTTTTTGTATTTAATAATTATAATTAATAAAAATAATTTTTTTGTTGTTATGTTTTAGTATTTGTATAAAGAAAAAATATATTTAATAATAGTTTATTAGTATTGTAAAAGAAAATTGAAATAAATTGAAAAATTTTTATTTTAAAAGAAAAATTTATTTTTTGTACCTTGTGTATCAGGGTTTATTAAATAAAAAATAATTATTTATTTTTCTCGATTTTAAGAGATTTAATAATTTAATTTAGTTACTGTAGCATAAGTATTAAAAATATATTATTAGAAATGAAACGTTATTCGTTCTTAAAAATATCTAGTTTTCTAAGAAATAAATTTAATTTACACATTTTAAATTTCTTAATTATTTATTTAATTAATAAAGTTTTATTTGTGAATATTTTAAGGGATGAGCTTTAAAATAAATTTTTATAATTTAAAAATTTTTATAATAAAATGTAAGCTTATAAATAGCTATCATTAATAATTATGTTATAATTTATTTTATAAAATTTAATATTTATTTAAAATTTAAGTTTTTTATTAGAAAATTTATTTTAATAAAAAAAATAAAGTTACTATGATAAAATTAGTAAATAAAAATGTTTATAAAAATTATAACTGAAAGGTTTTTATAATGAATTCGGCAAAATTTTATACTCACCTGTTTATCAAAAACATGTCTTTTTAGAATTTAATAAAAAGTCTAACCTGCCCACTGATTTTTTTGAAGGGCCGCGGTATTTTGACCGTGCAAAGGTAGCATAATCATTAGTCTTTTAATTGAAGGCTTGTATGAATGGTTGAATGAAGTATAAGCTGTATCATAAAAATTTAAAATTGAATTTTATTTTTTAGTTAAAACGCTAAAATAAAATTAAAAGACGAGAAGACCCTATAAAGCTTTACAATTATAATCTATTATTTATAAAGAATTATTAAAATTTTATTTTGATAGTTGTTTTGTTGGGGTGACATTAAGACTTAAAAAACTCTTAAAAATTTTATACATTAATTTATGGTTAATTGATCCGATTTTATCGATTAAAAATTTAAGTTACTTTAGGGATAACAGCGTAATTTTTTTAGAGAGTTCATATCGATAAAAAAGATTGCGACCTCGATGTTGGACTAAGAATTATTTTAGGTGTAGAAGTTTAAAATTTGGGTCTGTTCGACCTTTTAATTCTTACATGATCTGAGTTCAGACCGGCGTGAGCCAGGTTGGTTTCTATCTTTAATAAATTAAAGGTATTTTAGTACGAAAGGACCAAATACTTAAAACAATAGTTTTTAAAATTAGAATAATAATAAATAATATAAAAATTTTATTAAAATTAAATTAATATTAACTATTTTGGCAGATTAGTGCAATAAATTTAGAATTTATATATGTAATTTATTATTACAAATAGTATTGATATTTGTTGATTTACTTATACCTTTCATTGGTAGTTTATTGTTAATTATTTGTGTAATAGTAGGTGTTGCTTTTTTAACTTTATTAGAACGTAAAGTTTTAGGTTATATTCAAATTCGTAAAGGTCCTAATAAAGTAGGATTTATAGGAATTCCTCAACCTTTTAGTGATGCAATTAAGTTATTTACAAAAGAACAAACTTATCCTTTAATATCTAATTATTTAACTTATTATTTTTCACCTATTTTTTCTTTATTTTTATCTTTATTAATTTGATTATGTATTCCTTATTTAGTAAAACTTTATTCTTTTAATTTAGGAGTATTATTTTTTTTATGTTGTACTAGAATAGGTGTTTACACAGTTATAATTGCTGGGTGATCTTCAAATTCTAATTATGCTTTATTAGGAGGTTTACGGGCAGTAGCTCAAACAATTTCTTATGAAGTTAGATTAGCTTTAATTTTATTATCTATAATTTTTTTGATTGGAAATTATAATTTTTTATATTTTAATATTTATCAAAATTACTCTTGATTTATTTTTCTTTGTTTACCATTATCTTTTGTTTGATTTGCTTCTTCTTTAGCTGAAACAAACCGCACTCCTTTTGATTTTGCTGAAGGAGAATCTGAATTAGTTTCTGGGTTTAATGTTGAATATAGAAGTGGGGGATTTGCTTTAATTTTTTTAGCTGAATATGCTAGAATTCTTTTTATAAGAATATTATTTGCTGTAGTCTTTTTAGGTGGTGATATTTATTCTTTTGCTTTTTTTTTAAAATTAGCTTTTGTTTCATTTATATTTATTTGAGTTCGAGGTACATTACCTCGATTTCGTTATGATAAGTTAATATTTTTAGCTTGAAAAAGTTTTTTACCTTTTTCTTTAAATTATTTATTTTTATTTATAGGGTTTAAAATTTTATTATTATCTTTATTTTAAATAATGTTTATTAGTAATAAGTTAATAGAAAATTATTTATTTCTATATTATGTTTTCAAAACATATGCTTATTCAAGCTCATTAACTATACTCTTTTGTATAAATAAATTTAATTTAATAAATTATCTCATCATTTTGTAACTAACGGATTAATTAAAAAATAAGAAAAATAAACTACGGTTAAAATTTGTCCTGTTAAAATATAAGGGTCTTCTACAGGGCGTGCTCCAATTCATGTCAAAAGAATTACAATAATTAATATACTTCAAAATAAGAATTGATTTACGGGATAAAATTGAATTCCTCGAAACTTTCTGATATTTGTAAAAGGTAAAATAAATAAAATAGCAATTGATAAAACTAATGCAATTACTCCTCCTAATTTATTAGGAATAGAACGTAAAATAGCGTAAGCAAATAAAAAATATCATTCTGGTTGAATATGAGGTGGGGTTACTAAAGGATTAGCCGGAATAAAATTATCAGGATCACCTAAACCATATGGTGAAATCAAGGTTAAAAGAAGTAAAAATATAATTATTACGATAAAACCGAAAATATCCTTAAATGAAAAATAAGGGTGAAAAGGAATTTTATCAACATTTCTATTGATACCTAATGGATTATTAGAACCTGTTTGGTGTAAAAATAATAAATGAATTATTGTTATTGCTGCAACAATAAAAGGGAATAAAAAATGGAATGTAAAAAACCGAGTTAAAGTTGCATTATCTACAGCAAACCCTCCTCATAATCATTGTACTAAATCAGTTCCAAGATAAGGAATAGCTGATAATAGATTTGTAATTACAGTAGCTCCTCAGAAAGATATTTGTCCTCAAGGTAGAACATATCCTATAAAAGCTGTTCCTATAACTAAAAATAAAATAATTACTCCTACTGATCAAGTAGGAACATATAAATAAGAACCGTAGTAAACACCACGTCCAATATGTATATAAATACAAATAAAAAAGAAAGAAGCACCGTTAGCATGTAACGTTCGTAATAATCAACCATAATTTACATCACGGCAAATATGGTTTACTGAATTAAAGGCTGTTTCAATATCAGCAGTATAATGTATAGCTAGAAAAAGCCCTGTAGCAATTTGTACAATTAAACATAATCCTAAAAGAGAGCCGAAATTTCATCATCTTGAAATATTAGACGGAGCAGGTAAATCTACAAGAGCATTATTTATAATTTTAAATAATGGGTGACTAAGTCGTAATGGTTTATTCATTTGTTAATATTTTGGTCGAAGAGGCCCTTCAAAAATATTTGTAATTTTTACAACTGCAATTAAAGTAAGAAATAAATAATTAATTAATAGAATAGTTAATAAATTTGTTGGAAAATTATAAAGTTTAGTCAATGAAATAGTATTTTCATTAATAAATGACTTTATATCATTTAAGGATCTAATTTCATTATTTGTTAAAAATCTTGTAATTATATTATTATCTAGAATAATTAATCTAATAACAAAAATAAAAATCGAGATAGCTGAAATAAAAAAAATTTTTATAGAAAAACTAAACATTTCATTAGATGCTAATGAAGTTACATAAATAAATAAAACTAATATACCACCTAAAAAAATTAAAAATAAAACATATGAAAATCAAAATGTTTTACTATAATTTCCTGTAATTAAACAAATTAGAAAGGTTTGAATTAATAATATTAATCCTATAGCTATAGGGTGTTTTATTTGTATAAAAATTGTTCTGGTAATTAAACTTGAAATTGAAATAATAAATTGTAAAATATCAGGAAATAGTTTATATAAAATATTAATTTTGGGGATTAATGATAGGGGTTTCTCTTTTCCTGAAGTTTAAAAAGAATAATTTCTTATTTTTGATTTACAAGACCAATGTTTTTGTTAAACTATTCAAACTCATGTTAACATTTATTAATTGATTTTTACCTTTATATTTATTTTTTAGTGGGGTAATTGTATTCATTTCTAATCGAAAACATCTTCTATCTACTTTATTAAGTTTAGAATTTATTGTTTTAAGATTGTTTCTTTTTTTATTTATATACTTAAATATATATAATTATGAAACTTATTTTAGAATATTATTTTTAACTTTTAGAGTTTGTGAAGGAGCTTTAGGTTTATCAATTTTAGTTTCTATAATTCGTACACATGGAAATGATTATTTTAATTCTTTTTCTATTTTACAATGTTAAAATTTTTATTTATATTAATATTTATAACTCCTATATGTTTTCTAAAAAAAAGATTCTGAATGGTGCAGAATTATTTATTTTTAATTTCTTTTTTATTTATTTTTTTAAATTTTTATAATAATTTTTGAATAAATATTAGATATTTTTTAGGTTCTGATATTATTTCTTATGGGTTAATTTTATTAAGTATATGAATTTGTGCTTTAATATTAAGAGCTAGAGAAAGAGTAAATCGTTTAAATAATTATAGAAATTTTTTCTTATTTGTAATTTTATTTCTTTTATTAATATTATTTCTTACTTTTAGAACTTCTAATTTATTTTTATTTTATTTATTTTTTGAAAGTAGTTTAATTCCTACATTATTTCTTATTTTAGGTTGAGGATATCAACCTGAACGTCTTCAAGCTGGAATATACTTATTATTTTATACTTTATTAGCATCTCTTCCTTTATTAGTTGCAATTTTTTATATATTTAATTTTTGTAATTCTATAAATATATTTATTTTAACTAATTATTCTATATATTTTTCATTGTTTTATTTAGCAATAATTTTTGCTTTTTTAGTAAAAATACCTATATTTTTGGTTCATCTTTGATTACCAAAAGCTCATGTTGAAGCCCCTGTTGCCGGGTCAATGATTTTAGCTGGTATTTTATTAAAACTTGGAGGTTATGGTTTATTACGTGTTTTTCCTTTTTTAACAATAAACGGTTTATTTTTTAACTATTGATGAATTTCTATTAGATTAGTAGGTGGTGTTTTAATTAGTTTAGTATGTTTACGTCAAACTGATTTGAAGGCTTTAATTGCATATTCATCAGTTGCACATATAGGGATTGTTTTAGGGGGTCTTTTAACTCTTACTTATTGAGGTGTAAGTGGTGCTTATACTCTTATAATTGCACATGGATTATGTTCTTCTGGTTTATTTTGTTTAGCAAATATATCTTATGAACGAATAGGAAGTCGTAGATTATTAATTAATAAGGGGATATTAAATTTTATACCTAGAATAGCTTTATGGTGATTTTTACTTTGTTCAAGCAATATAGCAGCCCCTCCAACATTAAATCTTCTTGGTGAAATTAGATTATTAAATAGTTTAGTAAGTTGATCATGAGTAAGAATATTTTCTTTAGCTTTACTTTCTTTTTTTAGAGCTGCTTATACGCTTTATTTATACTCTTTTAGTCAACATGGAAAGTTATTTTCAGGAATATTTTCTTTTTCTACAGGGTTTAGTCGAGAATATTTAGTTTTACTATTACATTGATTTCCTTTAAATCTTTTAATTTTAAAGAGAGATGTTTGTATTTTTTGACTTTAAATTTAAATAGTTTAATTAAAATATTGATTTGTGGTGTCAATGATATGAAATAGTTCATTTTAGATCGTGTCAATTATTTCAATTTGTTTAATTAGATTTATTAGACTTTTTTCTTTAAGAATAACCTTTTTTATTTTTAGTTTAAATTTTTTAATTAATGATTTAGTTTATTTTATTGAATGAGAATTAATTACTCTTCATTCATCATCTGTTGTAATAACTTTTTTATTTGATTGAATAAGTTTTATATTTATATCTTTTGTTTTATTTATTTCTTCTTTAGTAATTTTTTATAGAAAAGAATATATGGCTCAAGATGTAAATATTAATCGTTTTATTTTATTAGTTTTATTGTTTGTTTTTTCAATAATAATATTAATTATTAGACCTAATTTAATCAGAATTTTATTAGGTTGAGATGGTTTAGGTCTAGTTTCTTATTGCTTAGTAATTTATTTTCAAAATGTAAAATCTTATAATGCTGGTATATTAACTGCATTATCTAATCGAATTGGAGATGTAGCTTTACTTTTAGCTATTGCTTGAATATTAAATTATGGTAGTTGAAATTATATTTTTTATATTGAACTTATAAAAAATGATTTTGAAATACAAATTATTGGAGCTTTAGTAATTTTAGCTGCAATAACAAAAAGAGCTCAAATTCCTTTTTCTTCTTGATTACCTGCTGCTATAGCTGCCCCTACTCCTGTCTCTGCTTTAGTCCATTCTTCTACACTAGTAACAGCTGGTGTTTATTTATTAATTCGTTTTAATATTTTATTTGTTGATACTTGAATGAGCAGAGGGTTATTATTATTAGCTGGATTAACTATGTTTATAGCTGGTTTAGGTGCTAATTTTGAATTTGATTTAAAGAAAATTATTGCATTATCTACATTAAGTCAATTAGGTTTAATAATAAGAATTTTAGCAATAGGGTTTCCTAAATTAGCTTTCTTTCATCTTTTAACACATGCTTTATTTAAGGCTTTATTATTTATATGTGCCGGTGCTATTATTCATAATATAAAAAATTCTCAAGATATTCGTGATATAGGCTGTTTATCAATTCATATACCTTTTACTACTTCTTGTTTAAATGTAGCTAATTTAGCTTTATGTGGTATACCTTTCTTAGCCGGGTTTTATTCTAAGGATTTAATTTTAGAAATTGTTAGAATATCTTATGTGAATTCTTTTTCTTTTTTCTTATATTTTTTTTCTACTGGTCTTACCGTTTGTTATTCTTTTCGGTTAGTATATTATTCTTTAACTGGAGATTTTAACACTAGAGCTCTTCATTGTTTAAATGACGAGGCTTGAACAATATCTCGAGGAATATCTGGTTTATTATTCATAGCTGTAATTGGTGGTAGAATATTAAGTTGATTAATTTTCCCTAATCCTTCTATGATTTGTTTACCTCCAATATTAAAATTTTTGACTTTATTTGTTTGTATTTCAGGTGGTTTATTAGGTTATTTTATTTCAAATGTTTCTCTTTATTTTTTTAATAAATCTTCTTCTTTTTATACACCGAGTTTTTTTATAAGTTCAATATGATTTATACCTAATATTTCAACAAGAGGTTCTATTTTTTATCCTTTATTTTTAGGTATAAGTGTTATTAAAAGTTTTGATCAAGGATGAAGAGAATATTTAGGAGGTCAACAAATTTACCGTTTGATATCTTATTTTTCAATATTTAATCAATTTTTACAAAATAATAATTTAAAGATTTATTTAATAAGATTTATTTTATGAATTATTGTTTTAGTAAGACTTTTAATTTTTTAAATTCAAATAGCTTATATTTAGAGTATGGCACTGAAGATGCTATGGAGATTATTATAATCTTTGAATATTACATAATAAGTTTTAGTAAATCTATAAAAGATAAATCTTTATTTTTACAGTGAAAATGTAGTGTTTTTCTTAAACTATATAAATATAAGTAAGAAATATAAATGGAATTAAACCATTAAAGATAAAAGTTAGCAGCTTTTTCTTGGTCCCCATATTTCCTTAATTGGAATTTAGAATTCATTTCTATCATTAACAGTGATAAGCCTCTTTTTGGCTTCAATTAAAATAAGAATAAGGGTAATAAAAGATCACCTAAGACTAGGTCGAAACTAGTTGCAATTTATCGCTTCATATTCTTTAAATTAAAAATAAGGTAGATTGATAAATCAATACTTTTTGAATGCAAATCAAATGTTATAATTAACTACAACCCTTTTAAAAGATATTTAAGATGATCAATTTAAAGCCCCTTGATTTCACTCATGATATAATCCCACCAATAGAATAATAATAAAAATAATTCTTGTAATAGTTCAAGTAATTAAATTAGAAAATTTTATAATTATAATTATAGGAAGAATTAAAGCAATTTCTACATCAAAAATTAAAAAAATAATGGCAATTAAAAAAAATCGAATAGAAAAAGGTAATCGAGAAGAATTTATTGGGTCAAAGCCACACTCAAAAGGAGAACTTTTTTCCCGGTCTGTTAAAGCTTTTTTTGATAAAAGAGAAGCTAAAACTATTACTACAATAGCAATAATTATAACAATAATTGCAATAGATATTAAAGAAAAAATTATTTATACTAAAAAATTTTTAGTCCTCGTGATTGGAAGTCACACATACTTATATACTATATAAATTTATCTACCTCATCAGTAAATAGAAACATAAAGGAATAATCAAACAACATCTACAAAATGTCAGTATCAAGCAGCTGCTTCAAAACCAAAATGATGATTTTTAGAAAAATGAGATTGAACATGACGAATTAAACAGACTAATAAAAAAGATGTTCCAATAATTACATGAAGACCATGAAATCCAGTAGCTAAATAAAAAGTAGAACCGTAAACAGCATCTGCAATACAAAATGGAGCCTCTACATATTCGTATCCTTGTAAAATAGAAAAATAAATTCCTAAAATTACAGTAAAAAATAAACCTTGAGTTGTTTGAGAGTGATTACCTTCTATTAAACCATGATGAGCTCAAGTAACTGTTACTCCTGAAGCTAATAAAATTGCTGTATTTAAAAGAGGAACTTGAAAAGGATTAAAAGCAATAATTCCTATAGGGGGTCAAGCTCTTCCAAGTTCAATTGATGGAGATAATCTTCTGTGGAAAAAAGCTCAGAAAAAACTTACAAAAAAGAAAATTTCAGATACAATAAATAAAATTATACCTCAACGTAAACCTAGAGTTACTGGAAAAGTGTGAAGTCCTTGAAAAGTACCTTCTCGTGAAACATCTCGTCATCATTGATATATTGTTAAAATTGTAATAATATTTCCTAAGATAAAAAGACTATTATCATATTGATGAAATCATTTTACTAAACCAGAAACAGTTGTTATAGCACCAATAGCTCCCGTTAAAGGTCATGGACTATAATCTACTAAATGAAAAGGGTGATTAGCATGTGTTGACATTATTTATTTAATAAATAAATAAAATAGATTTTAATTTACTTCACTAGAATAAAGAGTTCTTAAAACTGCAAATACATAAGATTGAATAATTGCTACTGCAGATTCTAGAACTAATAGGGCAATTTGTGCTACTACTAATAAAGATACAAGATAAAAAGATAAAGAATTTCCAGTATTTCCTAGTAGAGTTAAAAGTAAATGACCTGCAATTATATTTGCTGCTAATCGAACAGCTAATGTTCCAGGTCGAATAATATTTCTAATTGTTTCAATACAAACCATGAAAGGTATTAATACTGAAGGAGTACCTTGAGGAACTAAATGAGCAAATATATGTTGAGTGTGATTAATTCAACCATAAATTATAAAACTCAATCATAAAGGTAAAGCTAAAGCTAATGTTATTGTAAGGTGACTCGTTCTTGTAAAAATATAAGGAAATAAACCTAAGAAATTATTAAATACAATTAAGCTAAATAAAGAAATAAAAATAAAACTACTTCCATTATGTCCTGTAGGACCTAGAAGAGTTTTAAATTCCTTATGTAAAGTTAATAAAATATTGTTTCAGATAATATTAAATCGAGAAGGTATAAACCAGAAAGAACATGGAATAATTAATAAACCAATAAAAGTTCTTAATCAATTTAAAGATAAGTTAAAAATAGTTGTTGAAGGATCAAAAACAGAAAATAAATTTGTTATCATTTTCAATTTAAAGAAGGTGAATTAAAAGATGTTTCTTTTTCAGAAGTTCTTAAATTCTTTGGTAATGTGCAATAATAATTTAAAATATTAAATAGAATTAAAGTAACAGAAAATACTAAAAATAAAACCAATCAACTAATAGGGGCTATTTGTGGAATCAAAAAATATCAATAATATTGATAATATTAGTTTGACATACTAAAGTTATTTATTTAATTTTTTTTTTACTAATTTCATTAGAAGTAATTGCTAAACTACTATTATATGGTTTAAGAGACCACTACTTGCTTTTCAGTCATCTAATGAAGTTTAATTTAAATTAGAAATTCACTTAATAAAATAATTTGTAGGAACTCTTTCAATTACAATAGGTATAAAACTATGATTTGCACCACAAATTTCTGAACATTGTCCAAAAAATAAACCTGGTCGATTTATTAAAAAATTTGTTTGATTTAATCGACCTGGTGTTGCATCAACCTTAACTCCTAATGAAGGAACTGTTCATGAATGAAGAACATCAGCAGCTGAAACTAAAATACGAATTTGATTATTTACAGGTAAAACAATTCGATTATCAACTTCTAAAAGTCGAAAACTATTTATTTCTAATTCATTAGTTGGAACTATATAAGAATCAAATTCAATATTTAAAAAATCTGAATATTCATAACTTCAATATCATTGATGACCCACTGTTTTTAAAGTAATGGCAGGATCATTAATTTCATCTAATAAATAAAGTAAACGTAAAGAAGGTATAGCAATAAATATTAAAACTACTGCAGGTAAAATTGTTCAAATTACTTCAATTGTTTGTCCATGAAGTAAATAACGATTTGTAAAATTATTAAAACATAATATTCCTATTAAATAACCAACTAAAATTGTAATTATAATTAAAATTAATATTGTATGATCATGAAAGAAATTTAATTGTTCTATTAATGGAGATGCTCTATCTTGAAGACCTAAATTAGCTCATGTTGCCATTTTTCTAACAAAAGTATTAAACTTTATATATGGAGCTTAAATCCATTGCACTAATCTGCCATATTAGAAATTTGTAAGTAATGGAAGTTCAGCATAACTATGTTCTGCTGGAGGTAGGTTTTGATATCATTCAATAGAAGAATTTAATTGAATAGGATAAAGAGGTATTCGATAAGAAATTATACTTTCTCAGATAATAAATAAAAAGAATAAAATTCCAAATAAAGAAATTGTTGATCCAATAGTTGAAACTACATTTCATGAAGTATAAGCATCTGGATAATCTGAGTATCGTCGAGGTATACCAGCTAATCCTAAGAAATGTTGAGGAAAAAAAGTTAAATTTACTCCTACGAATATAATTACAAATTGAGACTTTAATCATTCTTCATTTAAAGTTAACCCTGTAAATAAAGGGTATCAATGAACAAATCCAGCCATAATAGCAAACACTGCTCCTATAGATAAAACATAGTGAAAATGAGCAACTACGTAGTAAGTATCATGAAGAACAATATCAATAGATGAATTAGCAAGAACAACTCCTGTTAAACCTCCTACTGTAAATAAAAATACAAATCCTAATGCTCATAATAATGAAGGAGAATAGTTAAGTTGAGTTCCATGTAAAGTAGCAAGTCAACTAAAAATTTTAATTCCAGTAGGAACCGCAATAATTATAGTTGCTGAAGTAAAATAAGCTCGAGTATCTACATCTATTCCTACAGTAAATATATGATGTGCTCATACTACAAAACCTAATAAACCAATAGCTAGTATAGCATAAATTATTCCTAATGCCCCAAAAGTTTCCTTCTTTCCTCTTTCTTGACTAATAATATGAGAAATTATACCAAATCCTGGTAAAATTAAAATATAAACTTCAGGATGTCCAAAAAATCAAAATAAATGTTGATATAAAATTGGATCCCCTCCTCCAGCAGGATCAAAGAATGAAGTATTTAGATTTCGATCTGTTAATAATATAGTAATAGCTCCAGCTAAAACAGGCAATGATAAAAGTAAAAGTACTGCTGTAATTACTACAGATCAAACAAATAAAGGTATCCGATCTAAAGTAATTCCTGATGATCGTATATTAATTACTGTAGTAATAAAATTTACAGCTCCTAAAATTGAAGAAATTCCAGCTAAATGTAAAGAAAAAATAGCTAAATCAACAGATGCTCCTGCATGAGCAATTCCTGAAGAAAGAGGGGGATATACAGTTCAACCTGTTCCAGCTCCGTTTTCAACAATAGAACTTGCTAATAGTAGTGTTAAAGAGGGGGGTAATATTCAAAAACTTATATTATTTATTCGTGGAAAGGCCATATCAGGAGCTCCTAATATTAAAGGAACTAATCAATTTCCAAATCCACCAATTATAATAGGTATTACTATAAAAAAAATTATTACAAAAGCATGTGCTGTTACAATTACATTATAAATTTGGTCATCACCAATTAAAGAACCGGGATGTCCTAGCTCAGCTCGAATTAAGATACTAAGGGAAGTACCTACTATTCCAGCTCAAGCACCAAAAATAAAATATAAAGTTCCAATATCTTTATGATTTGTTGAAAATAATCATTGTCGCAAATTTAAATAGATTAAATGGCTGAAGCATTAGGTAATAGACTGTAAATCTATTTATGGGATTTTTTCCCTTTAATCAAAATTTTTAATGGCTTTATAGTCAATAATGATATTAGATTGCAAATCTAGAGGAGTAAATAAATTTACTAAGGCTTAAAAGACTTTTACTAATATTTATAGCTTTGAAGGCTATTAGTTTATTTAACTTAAAGCCTTTAACTATATAATTCAATATAATAAATTAATAATTATTAATCCAGAGATTGAGATAAAAGAAAAAATTAAACAAATCAAATAGTTTTTTTCTAAATAAAAAGTAGAAAAATTTCAGTTATTTTCATTATGATTTAATAAAAATGCTGCATAACAAATACGAATATAAAAAAAAAGAGTAATTAAAGTAAAAGTAACTATTATTGTTAAAACAAAAAACATGTTTAAACTAATTAAAGATTCAATAATTAATCATTTTGGTAAAAATCCTATAAAAGGGGGTAACCCTCCTAAAGATAAAAGAGTTAAAAATATTAAGAATTTTAAAATAGAATTATTATTAAAAACACCAAATATTTGATTAATATTAAATAACTTAAAATTATTAAATATGAAAATAATACTTATTGATAAAAAGCTATAAAATATAAAATAAGTTATTCATAGATTTTCTCTGTTTATTATACCAGCTATTATTCAACCAATATGATTAATAGATGAAAATGCTATTAATTTTCGAAGAGATGTTTGATTAAGACCTCCTAAAGATCCAATTAAAATACAAGATATAATAATAATTACAAAAAAATTAAAATTTAAACAATAAGATAATAAAATTATAGGGGCAATTTTTTGTCAGGTTATTAAAATTAAACTATTACTTCAAGATAAACCTTCTATTACACTTGGAAATCAAAAATGAAAAGGAGCTGCTCCTCTTTTTAATAGAAGAGAAGATGAAATTAGTAAGTTTGTGTAATTAATTATTGTATCATTACTTCAATTTCTTAATATAAAGAAAAAAATTACTCCAAATAATAAAACTGAAGAAGCTAAAGCTTGAGTTAAAAAATATTTTAAAGAAGCTTCTGATGATAAGAGATTATTTGTGTTTATTATTAAGGGAATAAAAGACAACAAATTAATTTCTAACCCTATTCATGCTCCTAATCAAGAAGTTGAAGAAATAGTAATTAAAGTTCCACTTATTAAAGTAATTAAAAATAAAAGTTTATATGAATTTTTAAAAATTAAAAAGAAAAGGAATAAAACCTTTATAAATGGGGTATGAACCCAGTAGCTTAATTAGCTTATCTTTTTATAATTTCAAAATAAATACGTTTTGGTGTAAGATGCACAAAAGTTTTTGATACTTTTGGGAATAGTTTAATTCTATTAAATGTAAACATACTTATATAAACTTTTAAATTAATAATTTTAATTTTTGGGTTAATTATTTTAATGAATATAACTTTTCAATTATATGATTTACCCTATCAAGGTAACCCTTTTATCAGGCAATTCATT